ATGGGATCCGTAGTCGGGGAGAAAATTACCCGTTTGATTGAATACGCTACTAAAGAATTTATACCTCTTATTATAGTGTGTGCTTCCGGAGGGGCACGCATGCAAGAAGGAAGTTTGAGCTTGATGCAAATGGCTAAAATATCTTCTGCTTTATATGATTATCAATCAAATAAAAAGTTATTCTATGTACCAATCCTTACATCTCCTACTACCGGTGGGGTGACAGCTAGTTTTGGTATGTTGGGGGATATCATTATTGCCGAACCCAATGCCTACATTGCGTTTGCGGGTAAAAGAGTAATTGAACAAACATTGAATAAAACAGTACCCGAAGGTTCACAAGCGGCTGAGTATTTATTCCAGAAGGGCTTATTCGATCTAATCGTACCACGTAATCCTTTAAAAAGCGTTCTGAGTGAGTTATTTCAACTCCATACTTTCTTTCCTTTGAATCAAAATTAGAACATTAAGTTCAATTATTTTGAGCAAACAAGTAATTAGTTTATCAGAATCCAAGTCAAAATTAGACGAATGGGGTTTTCTTTGTTGACATAAGATCTAATCGTATAAAGAATCAAAAGTCACAGAAAATCCGCCCCTTTTTCTATATTCCTGATTATTGATCAAGACGCCTCTATCAACAAGATAAAAGATGAAATTCTTTTTTTCGTGAAATTAGGCAAATAAAAAAAATATCCTCTTCTCGTCATATATAATTAAAATCTACAAAATATAGAATTTTTTATCTTTCTATATCTTACGATAATCCTATTTTGACTAAGAATCCCTGCTCCTGCTGGATGGGATTCTAACAAACCCTTCAATATAAATATAATTAATTTTTAAGAATATAATTAATTTTTAAGAAACTTTTTGCTTAGTAAATGAAATTCGAAGACAAGAGCAAAAAATGAAGAAAAGAATAATAATAATATCTCATCCATATCCTTTCAAATCTTTCATGTAGAAATTAGATCTATACTTAATAGATATTAAGTAATAATAATTCCAATTTCTAATTATCAAATTATAATAAGATATCTTTATATATAATAAGATATCTTTATATTATAAATAATAAATATAAAATATAAATAATAATAAAAGGTACAAATAGTAAATCGAGGTACCCATTCTATGACAACTCTTAACTTTCCCTCTGTTTTGGTGCCTTTAGTAGGCCTAGTCTTTCCGGCAATCGCAATGGCTTCTTTATTTCTTCATGTTCAAAAAAACAAGATTGTTTAGAGCCGATGGGACAAAATCTCATCTATTTTTTTTTTTCAAAACTGACGCTTGTATCATAACACAGATATCCATTTAGCAAAATATGGTATAAGCGGCTTCCGCCGAAAAACTCTTATGTCTGCAGAAAATGGTATTAGGGGTAAATGTATTCTAGCTATTTTCAAATAGACCCGAATTGACGGATGGCTGAACTGTAAAGTTGGTCTATCTATATGTATGTGGCTATCTTTAGTGAGATCATACGAAGGGTATGTTATTAGTTTAGATCTAACCAATTTAATGAATTACTCCTAAAGGTTCACATCAAACTAGTGCTAGTTGATGCGAGTTACTTCGGAAACAAAAGGACTAAAGTCAAATTCATTTGGGGTATTCTCTCAATTCCAAAAAACGCAACCGGATCAAGTATGAGTTGTCGATCAGAACATATATGGATAGAACCTATAACGGGGGCTCGAAAAACAAGTAATTTCTGCTGGGCTGTTATCCTTTTTTTAGGTTCATTAGGATTCTTGTTGGTTGGAACCTCCAGTTATCTTGGTAGAAATTTGATATCTTTATTTCCGTCTCAGGAAATAGTTTTTTTTCCACAAGGAATTGTGATGTCTTTCTATGGGATCGCGGGTCTTTTTATTAGCTCCTATTTGTGGTGCACAATTTCGTGGAATGTAGGTAGTGGTTATGATCGATTTGATAGAAAAGACGGAATAGTGTGTATCTTTCGGTGGGGATTTCCTGGAAAAAATCGTCGCGTCTTCCTCCGATTTCTTATAAAAGATATTCAGTCCGTCAGAATAGAAGTTAAAGAGGGTATTTATGCTCGTCGTGTCCTTTATATGGATATCAGAGGCCAGGGAGCCATTCCATTGACTCGTACTGATGAGAATTTTACTCCACGGGAAATGGAACAAAAAGCTGCTGAATTGGCCTATTTCTTGCGTGTACCAATTGAAGTATTTTAAGAAATGAGCCAAGAAATCAATGCTTTCTCAGCAGGAGGGTAAAAACGCAAGAATCCTCTTTTTCTATAACATAACTTAATTGAGGTTTCTTCAGAACATTCATTCGAGTCAAAGCAGACATATATGCAACAAGTATAAAATAAAACTCTTTTGGGGATCTTTTATATGTATCGAAATATACACAACTCAATTCAATAAAAAATCAGAAACAAATCGAAATATCTCATAATCAACCATTTCGAAATAAGGAAATTCCCCCCTTTTTTACTTGTTGGAATTGAGACTTTAGA